TATTTCGGTTTTCTACTGGCGGCTTTAACTATAACCTCAACTCTATTTATTGGTCTGAGCAAGATACGACTTATTTGAAATTGATTGAATGAACAATTGAGAAAAATGTCTTTGTGAGATATCCCGATAGTCCATAGTTCCTTCCCATGTAAATTGTAATTCTTGGTTATTGAGATTCTTTGGCGATTTTTATTACTATTTAGAGATAGATATTACCCCCCTTTTTTACCTACCTAAAAAAAAAATGATTGAAGTTTTACTATTTGGAATCGTGTTAGGTCTAATTCCTATTACTTTGGCTGGATTATTTGTAACTGCGTATTTGCAATACAGACGCGGCGATCAGTTAGACCTTTGATTAAGTAAGAACTCATCTCTTTTTAAATAATATCTCTCTTTTTTTTTTATTGACCTCCTGCGGATTAAAGAAAGGAGGAGGTCAAATTCGGGTTGCTGCTCTAATTAGTGAAGTTATTAACTTGTAATTCGACCCAAGAAGAACAGAAGCACGCTCTGTAGGATTTGAACCTACGACATCGGGTTTTGGAGACCCGCGTTCTACCGAACTGAACTAAGAGCGCTTTCCTTCTTATCCCAATATAAAGGGCCTTATATAAATAAAAGAATTTGATTTGTAATCCCCACTTTGGATACATATAGTATAATAAAGCATTATGTATGTCTCATTTTTATTGATCTAAATGGATCCTTTATTACTGTACATGGGAGAAGTAATAGATAGGGATGACAGGATTTGAACCTGTGACATTTTGTACCCAAAACAAACGCGCTACCAAGCTGCGCTACATCCCTTTCAATTGGCCTATAGTGTCATTGTAGAGAATCCCCATCTTGTTTTCCACATCGTGATTTCCCCCATTTATATACAATTTATCTTGTCATTTCTTTTTCGTCTCATATAACAATATAACATATACATATAATAAAAGAATCAAATAAAATATATAATTATAAAAAGAAAGTAGGTAGGTAATGTTCATAAAGAAAGTAAGTGAACACTTTTTTATGTTGTAAAGAAAGGAAAATATCATCAACCAGGGGGTTGTTTGTTATATTATAATTATATATTCATTTGAGTTAGGGATTCTGCGTACAAATACAAGTAATCCTTAACGACATGTGTATCTGATCATATATGTATTACAATAAAAAAGGAGGATTTTCAATGCGAGATCTAAAAACATATCTCTCTGTGGCACCTGTGTTAAGCACTCTATGGTTCGGGTCTTTAGCAGGCCTATTGATAGAGATTAATCGTTTATTCCCAGATGCGTTAACATTCCCCTTTTTTTCATTCTAATTAGGGATGAAGAAGATTAGAGATAGAATAAATTATCTGTGACTAACCTTTTTTTTATTCTTTATGTTTTTGTTTTTTAGGAAAAAAAAGAAGGAAAGAGAAAGAATCAAAGAAGATTCATCCGCAACGAAACTCGGGTTCACGCTGAATTAATAGAGGGAGAATAGAAATGTAAAGTCAAGGTCGCGGACAACAAACGCATACAAGATACTTAAATGAAATACTATAACGAATTGATAGTTAGAAAATAATCGTATTACTTATATTCTCTATTGATTTGATTGCAATGAAATATTTAATAATTTGGTTTCGAGCCAGCAACTTGTTGTTTTCTTCTTCGTTTCAAAAATAGAAGAGTCGAGTGAATAAAAAAAAATAAAGGGGGTTTATGGCCAAGGGTAAAAATGTCAGAGTAAAGGTTATTTTGGAATGTAACAGTTGTGTCCGAAACGATATTAATAAGGAATCGCGGGGCATTTCCAGATATATTACTCAAAAAAATCGACACAATACGCCTAGTCGATTGGAATTGAGAAAATTTTGTCCCTATTGTTACAAGCATACGATTCATGGGGAGATAAAGAAATAGAGAAAATGTAACGCATTTGTAACCCCTCCAAGGAACAGCAATAAATTACATAATAATAAAAAAGGAATTATAAAAAGAAAACAAACCAATCCTATTTCATCCTATTTTGGTAGGATCGCAAATGAAATTTGAATTAAGAAATAAAATTTAAAAGATAAGGAATAAACCATGGATAAATCCAAGCGACTTTTTCTTAAATCCAAGCGATCTTTTCGTAGGCGTTTGCCCCCAATTGGATCGGGGGATCGAATTGATTATAGAAACATGAGTTTAATTAGTCGATTTATTAGTGAACAAGGAAAAATATTATCTAGACGAGTGAATAGATTGACTTTGAAACAACAACGATTAATTACTATTGCTATAAAGCAAGCTCGTATTTTATCTTTGTTACCCTTTCTTAATAACGAGAAACAATTTGAGAGAACTGAATCGACTCCTAGAACTACGGGTCCTCAAATTAGAAATAAATAGATGGGCTATTCTTCAATTGCAATTGAATCAAAATTTCAATATGAACCCTGATTGGATTGTCACATCATAAGCAAAAATTTTTTTCTTCTTTTTTCATTTTAATGTGTTAATTCATTTTTCGATATTTGTTTTTAGTATATTTCACATTTTATTTCTTTTTCTTATTTATATTAATTTCTACTCTATTTTCCCGGAGCTCATTCTCCGGGGCCCCATTTAAATTATTACGGTGGATTCCTTCTAATCTCCTTATTTAAGGATCTGATTGGAAATCATGTAAAGACAATTTTTATTTGATATGGCTATTTGTGCAAGTATTTTACGATTAAGAAGCAACTGCCTCTTATACAGATCATGTATGGATCTGCTATAACTATAGGATACCCCAATTTCACGAATTGCTGCATTTATCCGAGTAATCCACAAACGACGAAAATTTCTCTTTTGCCTGCCCCTATCCCGATGAGAAGAACTCAAGGCTCTTATTTTCTGTTGAATAGTATTTCGAGTAAGTCTTGAATGAGTCCCTCGAAAGGTTGATGCAAATAAACGAATTTTTATTCTACGTCTCCGAGCTATATACCCTCGTCTAATTCTGGTCATTGAATCAAATTAAACTTTGATGAATAACTAATTGATTTATTTTCTTTCAGTTATTCTTTTTCCCTTTCCTGGTCTATAAATAACAAAACGGATTCTTCCAATGTATAAAAAAAATTCCAATGGCTTTTGCTACTATAACCTTCCCAACCACCATTTTTACAGGCATTTAACCTCGAAATAATCAATTGTATTGATACTGGGTATCAACAAAAAAAATAGTCAATTGTAATTAAAGTTGAGTATAGTATAAAGTATCAATAAATAGTAAAGGTAAATGGATGAAATAAATAAATAGTGGGTTCCATCGTTTCTATGGCTACTTCTTAAACGGTAAGGTCCTCTCTATACACCGGAGCCCCTTCCACCATTAATCAATGTTATTAGTAACTTGTACAGTTCACATTCTTTGACTCTACCTATAAATTGTACAGTAATAAGTCTTTTCACAATGAGATCTAACCATACAGTAACGGTATTTAATTTCAAAGGTTGGCTAGGTAGCTGACCTTATATAGTCCGTTCTTGCAAGAGTAGGAGCATAATTCTTTTGCTTCTTAAATATGATTTCCCCCGCTTAATGGATAACCATTTGCTACCACTGGGGAATTGCTTTTCATCTCCAATTGAGGTGATTGGATTTGCACCAATAGAAACCATAAATTTGATACGCAATGGAGGTTTTTTTTTTATATATATTATATATTGATTAGAATTCTTCCTTCCAACCTATCCTATTCATTGGTATTGGTCATTGATACAGGAAAAATTTGTACTTTATTTTGTTCCATCTCATGATCTGAACGGGTCGCACATACACCCGAGTACATGTTCCTCGACGCTGAGGACATCCCCGAAGAGCGGGGGATTTTGTTACATTTTTTATTGGCTGTCTTGTGTTTCTAATAAGTTGTTTAATAGTTGGCATACTCTATTGTATAGAAAATGGGCTGGTTTAGATCAATCCTAACCAGATGATTATGAATTTGTTCTATTTTTTTTTTTTTACTTTACCTTAAGCAAAGCAGATAAAATATTGAATTTAGATTCATCCAAATTATGGTTCGAAATGGAATCGCAGATTTACGTGAAATCCCCGGCATTTTCGATCGCTACCAGGTCAACAATTCCATGAGCTTGGGCTTCTGTTGCTGACATAAAAACGTCCCTTTCCATGTCTTCGGATACAACCCATAAGGGGTTACCCGTTCTTTGTACATAAACCCTTGTGAGGGTTTCGCGTAGTTTCAGAAGTTCTTCCGCTTCTAGGACAAATTCTCCTGTTTGTGCCTCATAAAAAGAACTCGCAGGTTGATGGATCATTACCCTGATGATATAACATAATGAATGTTTCCGTGATCTTGTACAATTGATTGGACTAGGGAAAAAGATAAAGAATAACAAGAAAAATAAGTATATATAATTGAACAACCGTACAGGCATTTTTTGTGCATTGCATACGGCTCTACAATGGACTTTTTCCTTTGGTTGAGAAAAAAACGAAATAGGATCTGGATCTAGCAGACCAAAATTGTTAAGTGATCCATTTACCACCCTTCTTTTCGGGGGAGTTAAAAAAAATACTATGATGGTTCCGTTGCTTTCTATATTTATGATATATCTCATATGTGATTCAGCAATCCCAAAGTTTCTTTTTGATATGATCAAATAAGTATAAAATAAGTAAAAAAAAAAAAGGATCTTGTTTTTTTCATTTGAGTATTCTTTACATATTTCATAACATAAATATTGAAAAGAGGCCTTTGGCGTGAAAAATCAAATTTTGTAACGCTGAAATGAAGCCCAGATAGATAAAATCAAAGCCTTTTTCTCATATTACTCGCCCGATACATAATCCCATGTTATGAAAAAACAATAATGGTTTGTTCATATCGAACTCGAAGTGCCATGCTATTATTACTTAAATATTATCTTAAAAATTCTTATTTATTTTATATTAAATATGGCGAAGGCATAGTCTTCTTTTTTCTTTCAAATAAAAAACTCATTGGCGCCAAGCGTGAGGGAATGCTATACGTTTCGTAATTTCTCCTCCGACCAGGATGAAAGATCCCATTGAAGCGGCTAATCCCATGCATATTGTATGCACATCTGGTGGCACAAATTGCATAGTATCATAAATTGCAACTCCGGGTATTACCCACCCGCCGGGGGAATTTATAAACAAATAAAGATCCCTGGTCTCATCCTCTATACTGAGATATACCATCAGGCCAATAAGTTGGTTTGAAATCTCGCTATCAACTTCCTGACCTAAAAAAAGTAATCTTTCTCGATGAAGTCGGTTGATTAGGACAAAATTTTATCCCTTAGGAACCGTACACGCGCCTTTGGATGCATACGGTTCAAAAAAAAGAATCAATGTGTTGATTCTACCCCCGGTTTCTTTTTTTTTTTTTTGCTCCAATCTATGTAAAAAAAAAAGATTTCTAAAAAAAAAAAAAAAGAAAAGAATCCACTAAACTTATCGAATTAACCTTTCATTGATGTATTGTTTCATCGAAATCGAATCAAAATTACGATGTAATTTTCTTGTTCCTGAATGGGCCTCCTCAATTATTTTAGGTTTATGTTCTACTCCGGGTAAAGATCTGCCCGATTTCAATTTGCACATATAGGACAAATGCTCCCAATACCACTTTCTTTTACTTTTTTCAACGCATTTCGTGCCTTTCTTACAACAACTTACAACAAAAACGCGATGTAGTCATAATATTATTTCATTGATTGGTAGTTTGAGATCGCCCATATGCTATCAAGTAATCACTTATGATAAAGTGGTAATGATACATATATTACCAATTGGGTATTTTTTGAACGGAGCCTGGATACTTCATTTTATTGGATTGGTCCAACCAAGCCAACCATAAATTTTGATAATTGATAATATTAATACTGATTTGACTCCCTCAAAAATGTATCTAATTGCATTTCACGCTCCAAATTTTTGATTGCTGGTTCAAACAATCTTTTTTGGGCGAAACAGAGGGTATCTCGATCGGGGGAGAGAACGGGGAAATCCCATATGACCCAATATGTCTGACAAGTCGCACTATACGTCAACCCAAATTGCATCTTCCTCTCCAGGACTCCGAAAAGGTACTTTTGGAACACCAATAGGCATCAACTGAAAGAAAGGGGGTTTAAGTACTATATTTTACTTTGATGTGGAAACGTAATGTTTTTATCCCTAGATATTACGAAAGATATTACGAAATAGTAAGACGTAAGGGAAAATTATTACAAATGGGTCGGGCTCTTCGAATGATGAACAAGTATCTACGCATTCACTGATATAAAATGGGACCCATCCCCATTGCATATTGGGACTTATCGGGTATAGAATAGATCTGCTTATCTTTGTTCCTATGAACAGAATTGTTCCATTATTCCCAACGAAATGGAATTCTATAAATATGAACCCTTGTTCCGAAATAATCCACTGAAAGGGATAGGTCCATAGCATAGTCTTTTTTCCAATGCGATAAAGTTACATAGTGTCTATTTTTCTTTGATAAAGGGGTATTTCCATGGGTTTGCCTTGGTATCGTGTTCATACCGTCGTATTGAATGATCCCGGTCGTTTAATTTCTGTACATATAATGCATACAGCTCTCGTTGCTGGTTGGGCCGGTTCAATGGCTCTATACGAATTAGCTGTTTTTGATCCCTCTGACCCCGTTCTTGATCCAATGTGGAGACAGGGTATGTTCGTTATACCCTTTATGACTCGTTTAGGAATAACCAATTCGTGGGGCGGCTGGAGTATCACAGGAGGGAGTATAACGAATCCGGGTATTTGGAGTTACGAGGGTGTGGCCGGGGCACATATTGTGTTTTCTGGTTTGTGTTTCTTGGCAGCTATCTGGCATTGGGTATATTGGGATCTAGAAATATTCTCTGATGAACGTACAGGAAAACCTTCTTTGGATTTGCCCAAGATCTTTGGAATTCATTTATTTCTTTCAGGATTAGCTTGTTTTGGGTTTGGTGCATTTCATGTAACAGGCTTGTATGGTCCTGGAATATGGGTGTCTGATCCTTATGGACTAACCGGAAAAGTCCAATCTGTAAATCCTGCGTGGGGGGTAGAAGGTTTTGATCCTTTTGTTCCGGGAGGAATAGCCTCTCATCATATTGCAGCAGGTACATTGGGTATATTAGCGGGCCTATTCCATCTTAGTGTACGTCCCCCCCAACGCCTATACAAAGGATTACGTATGGGTAATATTGAAACTGTCCTTTCCAGTAGTATCGCTGCTGTCTTTTTTGCAGCTTTTGTTGTTGCTGGAACAATGTGGTATGGCTCCGCAACTACCCCCATCGAATTATTTGGTCCTACTCGTTATCAATGGGATCAAGGATACTTCCAGCAAGAAATATATCGAAGGGTTGGTGCCGGACTAGACGAAAATCAGAGTTTATCAGAAGCTTGGTCTAAAATTCCCGAAAAATTAGCTTTTTATGATTACATTGGCAATAATCCAGCAAAAGGAGGTTTATTTAGAGCGGGCTCGATGGACAATGGGGATGGAATAGCTGTTGGATGGTTAGGACATCCCATCTTTAGAGATAAAGAAGGGCGTGAGCTTTTTGTACGCCGTATGCCTACTTTTTTTGAAACATTTCCAGTAGTTTTGGTAGACGGAGACGGAATTGTAAGAGCCGATGTTCCCTTTAGAAGGGCGGAATCTAAATATAGTGTCGAACAAGTAGGAGTAACTGTTGAGTTCTATGGCGGCGAACTCGATGGAGTCAGTTATAGTGATCCTGCTACTGTGAAAAAATATGCTAGACGTGCTCAATTGGGTGAAATTTTTGAATTAGATCGTGCTACTTTGAAATCTGATGGTGTTTTTCGTAGCAGCCCAAGGGGTTGGTTCACTTTTGGACATGCTTCGTTTGCTTTGCTCTTCTTTTTCGGACACATTTGGCATGGTGCTAGAACTTTGTTCAGAGATGTTTTTGCTGGTATTGACCCAGATTTAGATGCTCAAGTAGAATTTGGAGCATTCCAAAAACTTGGAGATCCAACTACAAGGAGAGAAGTCGTCTGATACAACACTGCTTTTATATCTTTTGCCTCTATTGTAATTGTATTTTTATTATTTAACTTTGACTTTGACATAGAGTACCAGATAAATGTTGATTTGAATCACCGCCCTTTCTTTCACTTTTGACTCTTGTCCTTTCTTAATCTGGGAGATGATCCCAAATGAACAGGTGTGGAAGCTATAATTGTAAACCACGATCGAATTTATGGAAGCATTAGTTTATACATTCCTCTTAGTCTCGACTCTAGGAATTATTTTTTTCGCTATATTTTTTCGAGAGCCGCCTAAGGTTCCGACTAAAAAGGCGAAATGATTTTTCATTATCTTACATTATCTAAATGGAAGTAAAGTAATGAGCCTCCCAATATTGGGAGGCTCATTACTTTACTTCAACTAGTCCCCGTGTTCCTCGAATGGATCTCTTAGTTGTTGAGAGGGTTGCCCAAAAGCGGTATATAAGGCGTACCCGGTAAAACTTACAAGTAAACCAGATATAAAGATGGCAACTAAGGTTGCTGTTTCCATTATTATCAAATTTCAAAACCATAAAGGATCTATGATAAGATCCTTTATTTACAACAGAATAGTATACAAAGTCAACCGATCTCAACCAATGCAATAGGATTTATGGCTACACAAACTGTTGAGGATAGTTCCAGATCTGGTCCAAGACGAACTAATGCGGGGAGTTTATTGAAACCATTGAATTCAGAATACGGGAAAGTAGCTCCCGGGTGGGGAACTACCCCTTTGATGGGGGTCGCAATGGCTCTATTTGCGGTATTCCTATCTATTATTTTGGAGATTTATAATTCTTCCGTTTTACTAGATGGAATTTCAATGAATTAGGTCCAAATGAAGTCCTTGATTTTCAATCCAAAATAAATTATTTAGGACTCTGATTTCTAGTCCATTCTGGCAGTTCGACCGTGAAATTCCTTTGTTTCTGTATTTCCGGAATATGAGTGTGTGACTTGTTATAATTGATCCTATTGATAGTACAGAGAACGGGTCTGTCATCTTGAGAGAGATGAATTCTGCTTCGTCGGATATTCATTTTTTTATCTGGAGCACGGAATATATGGAATAGATCGAGAAATATTTGAACTATGATTCATACCTATTATTTATACCTCGCGACTGGATTAAAAAAAAAAAAGATTTTATTATTATAAATTGAAAGGGTTTTCTTCCTTAAAAATTTTGTTTCTGTTTATTTTCACCAATGGACAAAGAAAATTCCTAATTTTGAGTCATTTTAGTCATTAAATCTATTAATTGAATAAGTGGTGATGATCAAACGGTTCTTACTCAGAGAACCTTTTGTCTTAGCTTGGGGGCTTTATTCAACATCGTGGTTCTAGTATGAATCTGAGGTTTCAATTGATTCATAGGGTCTCAACAAGAGAATTCCTATAAAAAAAAAAAAAAATTTCATAATTAGATACAAAATACAAATTAAAACAATAAAATAAAATAGGGACAAAGAAGATTCAAGAAGCCTATAGCTATCAACATAAATACGAATGCGCTGACTTGATATTTTGGCATTATCATCACAAAGTAAAGTTTGAGGATTTTTTTCTTCGTATCGTCAGAGAAGATTTAATCCGGGGAATAATAAAATAAATATAATATTCAATTTCAATTCACAAATTTCTATTACATATTCGTTACAACCAGTATTGGGGTGTTTCTGCTTGAGCTGTATGAGACGAAATTCTCATATACAGTTCTCCGAGGGGGAGTTCTCTTGTTTTACCTATCTCAATAAAGTATATGATTGGTTCGAAGAGCGTCTAGAGATTCAGGCGATTGCAGATGATATAACTAGTAAATATGTTCCTCCTCATGTCAACATATTTTATTGTCTAGGGGGGATTACACTTACTTGTTTTTTAGTACAAGTAGCCACGGGGTTTGCCATGACTTTTTACTATC